CGATCATAAGGATCAATTTCTAGTCGCATAGCTTCATAATAATTCTGTAAAGCTTCCGCATAATTTCCTTCGGATTGAGCCGACATCCGTTACGGTCGTCATTCGATTCAAAGAATCTCCGTTTCAGAACCGTACATGAGATTTTCATCTCATACGGCTCCTCCTTTATGTGCATAATGATAATAATACATGGAATCAAAAAGACTGAAATATTCTCATTATAAACTAAGCGGGGCTGGTGTTTTTACAAGAAATCTCTAGCCAACCTTCTTGTAGAAGATCTTTCCTTAACATCAAGCATGTTGGTATTAGATAAAAAAAGTTACTCCAACAATTTCTTTGTCTTCAACGCCCTTTAATTTGCAGGAATTAGTCACTTCAACAGTCTTCGATGGTTATACGGGTATCCAAAATACGAACGAGATGGATGTTTGTTGTCCCAACCATTGTTAGTCCCGATCCTGATAAGGAAAAGGGATAATTTATAACAAAGTTTTCGTGTGTTGATTCCTAGGAGTAGTGCTTCTTCCCCTATGCCCCCTATTGGTACTAGTGGAGTAGGGTTGACCTAACCCATAGGTGTAACCTTTCGCTCAATACTCTAGAATCGACAATTGAAGCATCTGAGGCTGCATTAATCGGGGATACACGACAGAAGGCGTTGTTTTATTTACAAACTTCACCTTCAACAAGCGTAGATTTATTTCCATAATTTTTTTCTTCCTATCCCGAATAATGTTGTCTTTCTCTTAAGACTGAGAGCGGTAAAAATATAAAAAAAAAATAATCAAATCGCACCATCTCTGTAATAGGTGAATGCCTCTTTTTCTCCCGAAGTTGTCGGAATTATTCGTAATAAGATATTGGCTACAATTGAAAAGGTTTTATCAATAAAATTTCCATTTATCCCAGATCTAGACATAGGTGTATTAATTCTATAATTTATTTTAATTCCCTTTCGTGAGAAAACGATCCCACAAACAAAGGAATTGTGCAGTACGAAATAACATAAAAACGGATTCATTAAAATAAAAAGAAAGACCTTTTACTCAAATTGTTTCTTTTTGACAGGAATCAATAAAAAAAAATCCGGGGGCGGTTCATGAATTTGGAATAAATTTATGGGTTAAGAAGTTGGAGTAAAGAGTTGTTGTTGAAAAATCTAAAACTGGAAAGGAATTTTATAATTTTTATGAAAATTGAATAATAGTGTAAACTAAATAGAATCATGATTTAAAGGTATCCATTAAACACAGTCTAAAAAAAATATATCGATCATTGGATTCGTTTCAATTGAGTGATTTAATCCGGTATAAATATTAGAAAGGGCGGAAACACCATCTTCGCAAACATGAATAGATATATATCCTTATTTTACAATTTTTGGATTTATCTTTATCCCCAGCCTCGGAGGAAGGATTTTTCTTTGATGAAAAGTTTTCTATTTTTAGAGTTAAAATTGAATATACATACCTATCCAAAATAATATGAATGACTCACTATTCACTCGGTTTTTGGGCCATAATCATTATGTGGGAGAGATGGCCGAGTGGTTCAAGGCGTAGCATTGGAACTGCTATGTAGACTTTTGTTTACCGAGGGTTCGAATCCCTCTCTTTCCGTACTCGTCAACTGATTCACCAATGTTACTGACTGCAATGCATCAAATAAGAATGGATACTCCAACAGTTAGACCTTTCTTTGATATAGATTATCTATCCCTACCCCGAATTTCTGTGGTACGAAAAATACTGGACAAAATCGACAAGGAATGAAAATACCCTACCGATCTATGATACATGAATAAGAGAAAAATCCCCAGATGAAACCCCTTACCTTACTTACCCCCGGTCCCTTTACTTAAGCCAAAACTAAGGGGGCAAAATTGCCCGAACCCTTGTTATTTTAGTTAGGGTTAAGTCTGACGAGAGTAATATTCTACAACTAGCAATTCGTTTATTTTCAAACCGACCCATTTACTATCTATTATTTGATTGACTAATCCTTCATATTGGAATGGGTGAAGAGTCAAATGTTTTGGTAATTCCTCACGGGGGGGTGAATCAAGATAATTTTGAATCAGAGCCCTGGATTTTTGCTCATCCCTCACTGTAATAATATCTCGGGGTTTGCAGCGATAACTTGGTATATCTACTATACGACCATTAACTAAAATATGTCTGTGGTTAACTAATTGGCGGGCTTGAGGAATAGTCGAAGCCATACCTAATCGAAAAAGGATGTTATCTAAACGCATTTCAAGTAATTGTAGTAAAACCTGACCTGTTGATCCTTTGGCTTTTCCGGCGATCCGAACGTATTTAAGTAATTGTTGTTCTGTAAGACCATAATGAAAGCGCAATTTTTGTTTTTCTTCTAAACGAATACGGTATTGAGATTTTTTGCCGGGGCGCGATTGGTTTCTAAGATCGCTTCCGGTTCTAGGCTTTTTACTAGTTAGCCCCGGTAAAGCCCCCAGACGACGGATTTTTTTGAAACG